TATTTAGTTATTCAGTTAAACCAATGATTCGTTATTGGAGCAGATAGCAACAACCATTTCATCGGACATGCGTCTTTTTTATTTTCCAATGGATTTACATGTTTCATTAATGAAAATTGTTTGATGTAGTGAGTAAGAGGCTCTGGTTGTTCGCCGTTCAAGAATTCTTGTTTAGGCAGTTCATACCATCCATACATAGTGTTTTGATCTAAGATTTCAATTCTTCCATGTTTCAGCAGTAGCATATTGTCCCATGGAGCTAAGGTCCAAAATATGGAATAAACAAGTGTTTCCACGACTCTGCCACCCGGTCAATTCTGTTCCACTTAATCCCTCTTTCATGGCCACATATCATTCCGGCTAAGGAATGGGAAATCTTTCTCCTGTTACATGAATCAAATGTTTCATTTCATCCGGGAAAAGCCATCTCTTTCTCAACAATGCCTTTGTCATTTGATCCAATAGCGTTCCGTTAGATAGGAACAGATTTGATAAATACTGATAACTCTCGGATGGAGTATTAGAACGGAAAGATCCATTAGATAATGAACTATTGGTTCTAAGCCATCTCTGGCGATGAATCAACAATTCGAAGTGCTTTTCTTGCGTATTCTTGATGAACCAGCGTTTATATATAGATGTGGGAGGATTTGTTTGGGAAGTAATAAGCCCCTTTGACATCTCTTCATCTGCAAAGAATTCTCGACGTGAAAACACAGAGACAAAGGGCTGATCTTTGAATAGGAAAAAGAATGGATCTGCAGGGTCCCAAACGAATTGGCTTATTCGAAAAAAGCCTTGTTCTTTGGAAGATCTATCTCGTGTCTGGTACTGCATGGTTCCACTCTGCAAGAACTCCGAATCATTCTCTTGAAGCTCATCCTCTTTATGATAAATGATCCGCTTGCCCCGAAATGACCTGGCCCAATAGGGAAATCCCAATTCATTGGTCCTTTCGATACAATCAAATAGATTGCCACAAGGGCGCCATATTCTAGGAGCCCAAACTATGTGATTGAATAAATCCTCCTCTATCTGTTGCGGGTCGAGGGCTCCTTCTCCTTCCCCTTCTTCAAACTCCGATTCGTATTTTTCATATAGAAATCTCTGATCAACGATAGAACAAGATCCATTTTGCATCATATCTAACTGATTCCTTGGTTCGGACCGAAGAAGCAATGTCACTCGATCATTATCAAACTGACTGCAATCTTTTTCTGTCCGTGAGGATCCCACCAGAGCGCCTTCTACTTCTAATTCTAATAGGCCATGAACTAGATCAGAATCATTCTCAACGAATCCATAAGAAGGGATCCAATTTTTTTCATCGGGTCCGGGTGGAGACCAAAGATCTTGAGCGACCAATCCGGCAGAACAACTCAAAAGATAAAGAAGTATCGTTAATTTCTTCATGCTCGTTCCAAGTTCGAAGTACCATTTGTACAAATAAGAATCCCCTTCCTTACATGATTTCTTCTTCATATAGATAGATATAGGATCTATGGGGCAATTACTTAGAAGTACATTTTGTGCAACAGCCCTTCCTATCTGATAGAAAAGGATCCCATGATCCTGAACCGATCTTACCTGGGATCGCAAATCCCAAGTTTGTCTATGAAGAGCTGATCTAATTGTATTAGTGTCTATAATGGATTTCTTCTGTGTAATACTAATTGATAGGGCCTCATTGGTAAGTGCTACAAGATCTCGTGCATTGGAACCCATGGTCATGGACCCGAATCCGTTAGTATGGAACATTTTCTTTTCCAAGTGAAATCCCCTAGTATATGAAAGAATGAAAAAGTGCTTTCGTTGTTGTGGAATAAGAAGCCTTCGTATCTTAATGCATGTATTTAATTTATTCGGAGCTATTAGAGCGGGATCCACTTTTTTGGGAATATGAGTCGAAGCAATAACAAGAATATTTCTAGTGGAACATCTTTCACAATCTCTGGAGAGATAGTTCACTAATAGACCGATGGATAAGTAATTCGACTCATTCACATACAGATCATGAATGTTTGGAATCCATATTATGCAAGGGGACATTGCTTTTGCTAATTCTAATTGAGGGGTGATATCAAATCGGTCTATTTTCGGCGTCATATACATAGTTAGCACATTCGTCATAGTTAGCAGCTCCGTATCAAGGTCATCATCAATATCGTCACTATCATCAATATCGATATCGTCACTATCATCAATATCGATATCGTCAATAAGATAACCTTTAGGCTTGTCATCCAGGAACTTGTTCGGAAATACCGTAATGAAAGGAACATAGGAGTTTGTCGCTAGGTATTTGACCAAATATGATCGTCCAATTCCTATAGAACCTATCACTAAAATACCCCTAGAAGGGGATAGGGCTAAGCGGAGCGAAAAGGGTTTTCCATGAGATGGGAAATGAGAACTATTAGCCCCACACGAGGTTTGTGAATAAGTGATTGTCTGATAATGAGCAAGGAATATCCGTCTTTCTGCTAAACAGGATCTATTG